TCCATCCTTCAATTCCCATAGACTAAACCTTTTTGTCTTTGAGACAAGGAACCTTCAAAAATAAAGTAGTAACATTCTTTTTGACCAAGCGGAGGCCCATTTTGGGCAAATAAAAAGAAGAGGAAACCGAATCGAACTTTTTTTCGATACTTTAGAATATAAATTCGTTATTCATTTAATTTTTTTAACGTTTGAAAAGGCTCTATATTTAAGACACCTAGTGTGTATCATAATTTACACTATTAAAAACTATGTATGTTATTGAATATGTATCTCAATACGAATTGAATTAAGTTGGAGATAGTCATACACAAATTTATCATGTACCAGGAACCAGATTTGAACTGGTGACACGAGGATTTTCAGTCCTCTGCTCTACCGGCTGAGCTATCCCGGCCATTTTCGGCACGACGACTTCTTCACTTTACTAAACGGATTGGGTCTATGTCAATTAAAAAAAGATCGAAAAACTTTTTCAAGATAATGATTCGGATTGTTAATCCTTACAAGTTCCAAGGGGTCCTTGAATGAGAAAGATAAGGAATTTAAACCCGTTAACGAAAAGAGAGAATAGGATATAAATAATTCGGTAGTCAAACGGGCCTTTTTTGGGGATAGAGGGACTTGAACCCTCACGATTTCTAAAGTCGACGGATTTTCCTCTTACTCTAAATTTCCTTGTTGTCAATACTGACATGTAGAATAGGACTCTATCTTTATTCTCGTCCAATTAATCCGTTATCTATCAGACTCTGGAGTGAATTATTTGATCAATTCATATTCGGTTCTTTCTTCAATTTGGGATCGATTCAAAACCTTTTTTCTATAGAAAAAAATCCCCAAAAATACGGATTCAGGTTATCATTAACCATTTGAGATAGTATTTCACTACCCAGACATATGTATTCTATACATCGGGTTATCTTTTACTTTCTTTTTTCTAGAGTTTTGTTTTGATCGAAGGATTCCTTTCCTTTACCAAAAGGAAAGCGGTCAACTCCATTTGTTAGAACAGCTTCCGTCGAGTCTCTGCACCTATCCTGTTTTAGTCTGTCTTTCTGAATCTTTTTTGTTTTCGCAAAACAGGATTTGGCTCAGGATTGCCCCTTTGTTAATTCCAGGGTTTCTCTGAATTTGAAAGGTATCACTTAGTAAGTTTCCATACTAAGGCTCAATCCAATTAAGTCCGTAGCGTCTACCAATTTCGCCATATCCCCTTTTTTTTTTCGATTCAAATGATAATCTTATTCTTTACTATTTGGTTAATAGTATGGTTATTTGGGGTATTAAGTCCGTAGCATCTACCCCAAAAGCATATCTCCTGGGATTGGGAGGGATCCGTCTTTATGAGGTGGATAAAGACCTATTTGGTTGGTCGACTTACATTCTATCATTTTTGTATCTGAAAGTCAAGATATACGTATATATGCCATGCCACATTTTTTATAAACTAAGCGCCCTTCCTCCGATTTTTTCGTAAAACTGGAAATACTCGAACGGTCTATTCTTTTCTTGTTTTTTCTATATTCATATTAATTTTGAATAACAAAAGAATGAAAAGTTAATAGCGAAGATTCCAGGAATTTAGGAAATTCTTATTCCTCCGCATATCCAATCTTATGTGAGCCCGCTTAGCTCAGAGGTTAGAGCATCGCATTTGTAATGCGACGGTCATCGGTTCAACTCCGATAGCTGGCTTTTTTTTTACATGATTGATAATGTCTTTTTGAAATAAAAAAATGGTGAAATCTTACCTTTATTACTTTTTCTTGATTATTTCTAAGTTTCCAATACTTACAATACAAGGGCTGACAATTATTTTGTTATGTGATTGGAACTGCCAATTAGGAATATAGTATGGAATCGAAAGTTAAAGGAGTTAAAGCTAAAAATCCAGAACAATAAAAGAACTTTGTTCTGTTTATTTTTTCTCTAGCGATTCTTTGTGTATATAATATAAGAATGGATATTCATACAATCCGTCTACATTATTCTGTTGTGTATAATACAACACTTTCGGTAGATTTTGCCTGATTTATACTATTTATCTTTTTCTTTTAGTTCAGTTTTAATTTAGGTTTACGCATTTCATTAAAATAAGGAGTGTTTATGTCACGTTACCGAGGGCCTCGTTTCAAAAAAATACGCCGTCTGGGGGCTTTACCAGGACTAACTAGTAAAAGGCCTAGAGCCGGGAGCGATCTTAGAAATCAGCCCTACTCCGGTAAAAAATCTCAATATTGTATTCGTTTAGAAGAGAAACAAAAATTGCGTTTTCATTATGGTCTTACAGAACGCCAATTACTTAAATACGTACGTATCGCCTCAAAAGCCAAAGGGCCAAAAGGTGAGGTTTTACTACAATTACTTGAAATGCGTTTGGATAACATCCTTTTTCGATTGGGTATGGCGGCAACCATTCCTCGAGCTCGCCAATTAGTTAACCATAGGCATATTTTAGTTAATGGTCGTATAGTAGATATACCAAGTTATCGCTGCAAACCCCGAGATATTATTACAACGAGGGATGAACAAAAATCGAGAACTATGATTCAAAACTATCTTGATTCCTCCGCAGCGGGCGAATTGCCAAAACACTTGACGCTTCACGCATTGGAATATAAAGGAATGGTCAATCAAATAATAGATAGTAAATGGGTGGGCTTGAAAATAAATGAATTTTTAGTTGTAGAATATTATTCTCGTCAGACTTAAACTTAACTAAAATAACAAGGGTTCAAACCTAAAGAAGATGCCTAAGGTCAGGGGGGTCGGTAAATTTGTCTCCCATTCATATATCAGAAAATCGCGGGGATATCCTCATTCTTTGTCTATTCTTTCCAGTATTTTCTATACCACAGAAATTTGGAATGGGGAATCTCTATCAAGGGAAGCCGTAACTGTTGTAATTAAGGGTATCTGTTGTTATGTGATTTGGTTCATTTCAGTCAGTAAAATGGATAAATTAGGTGAATAGGTGAAGATGCGGAAAGAGAGGGATTCGAACCCTCGGTAAACAAAAGCCTACATAGCAGTTCCAATGCTACGCCTTGAACCACTCGGCCATCTCTCCTCCATAATGATTATGTCCCAGAAATCACGGGTAATTCATATCAAATTGTGGGATGAGTATGGTATGTACAATTGCTTCGAATTCTAAAAATAGAGAAAATTGAATCAAATAAAGATAAAGACCCTTCCCTCGGGGTTGGGAGATAAAGATATTTTTTTAACTCTTTGGTAAAGTTAAAAAAAAGTATATATCTCTTCATGCTTGCGAAGACGGGGCGTCTTTTTCTGATATCTACGCCGGATTGGAATGATCAGTCTATATTTTTTATGTTTCTGAATTGAGTCTATTTTTATGTTATTTCGTACTGTCCAATTCCTTTTTGTGGAATCGTTTTCTCACGAGAAGTAATTAAAAGAAATTCTAAAATGGCTTGCTACTTATGTCTAGATCTGGAAATTTTATTGATAAGACCTTTTCAATTGTAGCCAATATCTTACTACGAATAATCCCCACAACTTCAGGGGAAAAGGAGGCATTTACCTATTACAGAGATGGTGTGATTTGATTTTTTATTTACCGCCCTCAACTCCAGTCTTAGGAGAAAGACACCTTAGTCGGGATAGAAAAGTTTGAAATAACTCTACGCTTGTTGAAGGTGCAGTTTCAAAATAAACCAATTCCTTCTGTCGTGTATCCTCGATTAATGCAGCCTTAAATGCTTCAATTCTCGATTTTAGCGTTGAGCGAAAGGTTATCCCTATGGCATGATTTTTGTATTGTAGATTAACCCCATTTGAATAGTACCAATAGGCGGGCATGTAGGAAAAAGCACTACCCCTAGGAATCAACAACACGAAAACTTTGTTAAAAACTCCTGGATCAGTATCGGAACTAAGAAGAATGGTTGGGACAACAAATATCCATCTCGTTCGTACTTTGGATACCCATATAACCATCGAAGACTGTTGAAGTGACTAATTTTTTAAAATTAAAAGGGCGTTGAGGACAAAGAAATTGTTGGAGTTAACTTAACATTTTTATCTAGTACCAACAACTTGGATGTTAAGAAAAGATCTTTTGCAGGAAGGTTGGCTAGAGATTTAGTGTAAAAACACTAGCCCCACTGAGTTCATAATGAGACTATTTCACTCCTTTTTATTCTATGTATTTTTTTTCATTATACACATAAAGGAGGAGCCGTATGAGATGAAAATCTCATGTACGGTTCTGGAACGGAGATTATTTGAATCAAATACGACCGTAACGGATGTCTGCTCAATCCGAAGGAAATTTTGCGGAAGCTTTACAGAATTATTATGAAGCTATGCGACTCGAAATTGATCCCTATGATCGAAGTTATATACTCTATAATATAGGTCTTATTCACACAAGTAATGGAGAACACACAAAAGCTTTGGAATATTATTTTCGGGCACTAGAACGAAACCCCTTCTTACCACAAGCTTTTAATAATATGGCTGTGATCTGTCATTACGTGCGACTATCTCCGCTATAGAAAGGAAAAAAGAAAGAGAAAATTTGACTAGTAAAAAAAAAAATAGGCTTTCTACATATGTATCGTCCAAAACAACGATTTTTATCAGCTGTAGCAAGGAAACAAACTTCATAGAAGTCGAAATATGAAGAAAAAGGATGCCTAGATATTTTAGTCTATGGATAAAGGTCTAATTGATAAAGGAAGCATCGTAAAGATCAATTAGTGAGATTTTTGATCGATATAATAAGAACTGCTTAATTATGTCATAATATGAGACAAAACTTAGGAATCCACTTATGTAACAGAGGCGATCCCCTAAAGTATTCGGCAGCGGTGTAGAATCAGATCCCAAGGATAGGAAGCCTTTTCTTTCGTATGGGGGAAGGTCTTTTTCACAGATTCTATAGAAATTTATACATGAAATTGAGATAGTTACTTTTCAGAAAAGGAAAATGCAAATGATAGTAGAACGCTTACGCTTTCTTCTTC